TTTCATCAACGGTATTGGGTCAGAATTCCCTTTTGACTCTGCGCCAGGGATTCCACTATTATTAATGAACATAATAATGATTAGTGAACATTAATGGAATAATTCCTTCATATTTATAGAGATAGGGGATATAATTCACATGGATATAGTAAGTCTCGCTTGGGCTGCTTTAATGGTAGTCTTTACATTTTCTCTTTCACTCGTAGTATGGGGTAGAAGTGGACTCTAGAAGTACTACTAATTGAGTTTGATTCCTCAAACTCAACCCATATCAATTGTTTTATAGATCGTTCTGCAAAGTCCTTTTTTTTACTGTTAAAATAGAAAAGAAAATAATTATGTTATTAAGTGGATACAGACTTCCTATGGGAAACAACATAGACATAGTGGTTGTCCAACAATATACTACACATAATAAAATATTGCCTTGGGCAAGTCACATATTGCGCGTTCCCGCTTTTTTTTATTCTTTTAGAAATCTTATTTATGTTATGCTTGCTTTATTGAACTCATTTCATATCATGGTTCAAACGTTAAAAATTAGCGGGCTTTACTAATCCTTTTCGAAATCCAAAGAGGTTCCCATGGAAATGAACCACTGGATCATCTGTCAACTGATCAATCAATTACTTCTTCAGAATACTAAAAAAAGATTATTTTATTTTCTTTTTATTAATTATTAATATAGGCCTATACTCTTTTTTCCTTCGTCAATTTGATTCTTTCAATGGATATCGGGATTCATATTGAATAGAATCAGAAATTCTAGGAATTAGAATTGTAAGAGTAAGAATTGCCCTTCGATTTTTTCAGATTGATGATTGGAATCAACACAAATTAAATAGATGAAGCAAAGAAATAGAATTGTTACATTATGTAAATACATTACATATATGTAATTGATATCTATGAAGATACATATTGCAGATTGATCTATATTAAACCTCTATCTTTATACAGTACGACTTTATATACTACACTACAATAACAATAATAAGTATGGTAGAAAGATTCATATATTTCTTTCTACCATACTATCGAATCTCATAAAATACTGATGATTCTAGTCCGCTTATTTCATTTAAGACACGAAATCTTAATACTTTTCATTTTCTTTTTTCTTTTCAATCATTGATAAGAACTAAACAGTCAAGTTTAATTCAAATTAATCATTTTGACTGACTGTTTTTACATATATTATAAGTAAAAAAGCAGTAGGAACTAGAATGAACAGTGCAGTAGCAATAAATGCGAGAATATTTACTTCCATAATCTCATCGTTTCATTTTTAATTAATTCGCAATAACTCGGGATTTAATCCCATAGAGCTGATAAATCTTTCGCCTGTAAATTCAATATTCAATGGGATGAATTACATCTCGACGATATCGAATCGGAGCAATATCATGAATAACAATATCTGAGCTATCAAATTGATTCATCGTCGAGAATTAAATAGTATAACATAGGAAGATCTTTTATCCATACCGAATTCAAATTTTGATTCCTGATCCGATAAATAATTCCTTTACTTTCTTTATCATTCTTTTCCATTCTTTCTTTTCTATAACCTACGTACCTCCTTGTGGAATCATCTGATGAAATATCATATGACCGCCTTTACACTTACTTACATTGGTTATAAAAAACCCCAATAAAATAACCAATAGAAGCGAAATGTAAAAAGGAAGAAGTTTAGTTCTAAACCCCCTTTTTATGATCTAATCTTCTTGGAAAACAAAGAAGTAGTATAAATAAGGAGAGTCCGGGTATAAAAAAATCGAGTATTCCATCAAATTCATTAAAAAGTTTGTTCTTTCTTCGGCAAGACCCTTAAACTTAAAAAAGATTATTCATTCCCTCACAAAGAGAGATAGGATCTTCTTTGAGCTTTATTTTATTAATATCCCATTTCCTTGGATTAATTTTGGGATACATATATCAAAAATTCAGTGTGAAATTTGAATGAGATAAATTGGTTCAAATTCACATTAATAATTGAAATTCTTAATTGAGGTTGCACAAAATCGGAGCCCTAAAGGGATATACTTTTAATCTTAAAAGTATTATATCAAGGTTACTATGTTAAGTTAATCTTTTTTGTATCGTACAAATTCCATTTCTGTATAGCCCCCCTGTAAACATATAGTACTCTATTACGCAGATCGGGAATAATCGAAAAAGCCAGACTCCGTACGGTATTTGTTGGAATCCTGAATATAATTTTACCAATCATTGTACTAATCTACAGTTGAATAAATGGTAATTCCCATATTTATTTGATGAGAAATGTGAAACTAATAAATAAATAAAATAGGAGGGTATCCTCTTGTGAATGAAATTCTGCTATTTCTTTTGTTCTCCTTTTCACAGCAAACGCAGAGATGAATTGATGTATTTTTTTTATTGGATTTGGATCTGTCGGGACTGACGGGGCTCGAACCCGCAGCTTCCGCCTTGACAGGGCGGTGCTCTGACCAATTGAACTACAATCCCAAGG